ATCTTTGTGTACTGACCCCTAATCGAATTGTTTGGGATTCAGAAGTGAAAGAAATCATTTTATCTACTAATAGTGGACAAATTGGCGTATTACCAAATCACGCGCCTATTGCCACAGCTGTAGATATAGGTATTTTGAGAATACGCTTTAATGACCAATGGTTAACGATGGCTCTGATGGGCGGTTTTGCTAGAATAGGTAATAATGAGATCACCGTTTTAGTAAATGATGCGGAGAAGAGTAGTGACATTGATCCCCAAGAAGCTCAGCAAACTCTTGAAATAGCGGAAGCCGGCTTGAGGAAAGCTGAAAGTAAGAGACAAACAATTGAGGCAAATCTAGCTCTCAGACGAGCTAGGACACGAGTAGAGGTTCTCAATGTGATTTCGTAACTAGTCGGTGCGCCCGAATCGAATAATCCTAATCCAAAGAATTTTTGTTTATACACATATGGATTCTTCCGATTGAATCCAATCAAATACAATCAAGTGGAATCGGATTCTGATGTAAGGAAAAATTTTGAGTTTCAATTCGAAAATCAAATCGAATAGGATAGAAAAGATACAAAATCAGTAAGTAGAAAAACTTATTAGATACCATTGACCATGGTATCTAATAAGTTCTACCTACTATTGGATTTGAACCAATGACTCCCGCCGTATGAAAGCAATACTCTAACCACTGAGTTAAGTAGGTCATTTATCATTATAAGGAGAAAAAAAAAGGACCCCTCCCATTGATGGATTATAAATGCAATAAGACTTCGAAGCAATACCAATCAAAAAGATCAAAGAGATACGATGTTGGATCATGGAATATGCATCTTGACAAGAAATTATCTCCATAATATGATAAAATATGTATCACAAGCACAAGGGCTATAGCTCAGTTAGGTAGAGCACCTCGTTTACACGTGCGCCAATGTTTTTCAGAAGAGTCCATCATGCAATCAAAGAATCGATCTTTTTGAGAAATCAATGTCTGACTCCAGGATTTTTAGGGAACAAAACAAGAGAACAATAGCCTGACAAATGGTTCGGTTCGATTCAGGTTCCCATTTAGGAACCAAATGGAATCCATCATTGATTTGAGATATTGATAAGGTGAATACCTAGTCTATTCAATGCTAGGCATAATGAGTATAAGGACCTCAAAAATTCTCTTTTTGTCCTATGAACCTTAAGGCGTATGAAGTTTCATATTTGATTCTTTAATCAGGATGATAGAGACTCCATTTAACTTAGGTTAATCTAGGCCAGAAGCAAACCTACGTCAAGATAACCTTTCTTTGAAACACTTTGGTAGTGCTCCTATATCACAATCCAAATAATGAATCCGAGCACGTGGAGCCATTTCCTTATTTTTCTGTCAAGAAAAAAAATATGGTAGACTAACTGATATTTCTAGCAGTTAATGAAAGAGCCCAATGCAAAAAAAAAAAATGCATGTTGGGTCTTTGAAAGAGTTCGAATCATTTTGATAAGAATAAGTTCGATCTCTTTTACCGAGAAGGTCTACGGTTCGAGTCCGTATAGCCCTATAATAATATAATAATCCAAATTGAAATACAAAAAGTTCTATAGTTTTCATTTGGATTTGAATACTCAATTACTGTATTTTTTGTTGTTTGTAACCGGTCGCTCGTGGTTGCTTGGTTCATCAAAATAAAATCATTCCCATAAGCTTGCTTATGGGGGGCTCGTTCAGAGCAGAACATAAAACGGAAAACAAAAGCCCATTTCAATCGTTATTTTTTTTTTCGAATCTCGGATAAAGAATAAAGAAACCCATTTTTTTTAGTAATTCATTTTTTTCGTATGTGAATTCCATATGATTTTGCCTCCAAAAATGAGTGGGTATACCAAGGAAAAGAAGTCTCACTAACTCTTTGATTGTGGGCAGTAAAGGAGGCAAAATCATGACATGAATCCGGTTAAAAATGAAAACTCCAACCTAACCCCACTCAAATCGAATAGTAAGTCACATGGATATAGGAGCGGATTACTGTATTTGTCGACACGTCCGCGTTTGAAAAACAAAGATCTTTTCATAAACAGAAAACAAAATATATATAGAAAATAGAATCGAAAATCGATTGAATTTCGAATTCGAATATTCAAAATTTCAAAATTCGAAATCAAAATGAGAATTCTATTTGGAATTTTTTTTTCTAAAAGCCCGAAGCGAGGTGAAAGCAAGAGAGTTTTATTTGTTTTGTTTGTATAAGAGATTTATACTATACTGAAATAAAATCGAAGGGAGTGTAATGAAAATAGGAGTACAATCGAGAAACGAGACATCCCAGCAAACAAGTGAAACTGTGTGGTTCGACCAAAATGCATTTTGGTTTTGACTAACCTGTTACCGATGACTTGACAATGAATTCCAATTCGAATCGACGAATTCGGTATATTTTCCACATTCAAAGGAGTTCGTCTATGTTTCTGCTTTACAAATATGATATTTTCTGGGCATTTCTAATAATATCAAACGTTATTCC